TCATATAGCGGAAAAAGATATAATATAACAGATTCGGGATTGATTCCCAATAAGGGGCTAGATCGCGCCAATATCAATCCCTTTCATTCCAAGGCGAAGTTTCAATTACTTACCCAACAGCAAGGAACTATTGGTACGTTGTTGAATCAACATAAGGAATCCCAATCTTTTATAATTTTGTCATCATCCAACTGTTTTCGAATTAGTCCATTCAAGGGTTCGAAATATAACAATGCGATATTGGATCCCCTAATCCCAATTAGGTATTTGTTGGGTCCCTTAGGTACTATTGTACCTAAAATAACGAATTTTTATTCATCTTACCATTTATTAACTCATAATCAAATCTCGTTAAAGAAATATTTACTACTTAACAATTTTAAGCAGACTTTTAAAGTACTTCAAGTATTTAAATATTGTTTAATGGATGAAAATAGAAGAATTTATAATCCCAATTCATGCAGTAATATAATTTTGAATCCATTCCATTTAAATTGTTGTTTTCTTCATCACGATTCTGGTGAAGAGACATCCACAATAATTTGCCTTGGGCAATTTATTTGTGAAAATGCATGTTTATTCAAATATGGGCCACACATAAAAAAATCCGGTCAAATTTTAATTGACCATGTTGACTCCTTAGTTATAAGATCGGCTAAGCCTTATTTGGCTACCCCAGGAGCAACAGTTCATGGTCATTATGGAGAAATCCTTTATGAAGGAAAGACACTAGTTACATTTATATATGAAAAATCAAGATCTGGTGACATAACGCAGGGTCTTCCAAAAGTGGAACAGGTCTTAGAAGTGCGTTCAATTGATTCAATATCGATGAACCTCGAAAAGAGAGTCGAAAGTTGGAACGAACGTATACCAAGAATTCTTGGAATCCCCTGGGGATTCTTGATTGGAGCTGAGCTAACTATAGCCCAGAGTCGTATCTCTTTGGTTAATAAAATTCAAAAGGTTTATCGATCTCAGGGAGTACAGATCCATAATAGACATATAGAGATCATTGTACGTCAAATAACATCAAAAGTGTTGGTTTCAGAAGATGGAATGTCTAATGTTTTTTCACCCGGAGAATTAATCGGATTGTTGCGAGCGGAACGAGCGGGACGTGCTTTAGACGAAGCGATCAATTATCGGGCAATCTTATTGGGAATAACGAGAACATCCCTGAGTACTCAAAGTTTCATATCCGAAGCGAGTTTTCAAGAAACCGCTCGAGTTTTAGCAAAAGCCGCTTTACGAGCTCGTATTGATTGGTTGAAAGGACTGAAAGAGAATGTTGTTCTGGGGGGGCTTATTCCTGTTGGTACTGGATTCAAAAAATTAGTACACCATTCAAGGGAAAACAAAAATATTTATTTGGAAATCAAAAGGAAAAATTTATTCGAGTTGGAAATGGGAGATATTTTGTTATACCATAGAGAATTATGTGCTCCAAACAATTTTTATGGGACATCACAACAACCATTTACGCGATTTTCCTAAGAAGAGATTCATTCTTTTTACTTTAACTATTTTATTTGGTTAGGTTGGTCCAATTATTTATATTAATTTAGTAATAAAAAAATAAGTAATTAAAAGAAATTAAGGGTTTGGGCTATATATCAAGGGTCAATCCACGGTAGAAGGTTCCGTTGGAACAATTATTTATTTCAGGGTATCTTGTCGCTTTTTTTTTTTTTTTTTTTATAAAAAAAAAGAGGAAGTGTGGGGAAATGCGGGGAAAAATGATAAAAAGATATTGGAACATCAATTTAGGAGAAATGATGGAAGCGGGAGTGCACTTTGGTCATGGTACTCGAAAATGGAATCCTAGAATGGCCCCTTACATCTCTGCAAAGCGTAAAGGTATTCATATTATAAATCTTACGAGAACTGCTCGTTTTTTATCAGAAGCCTGTGATTTAGTTTTTAATGCAGCAAGTAGTGGAAAAACCTTTTTAATCGTTGGTACCAAAAAGAAAGTAGCGGATTTAGTAGCATCAGCTGCAATAGGGGCTCGGTGTCATTATGTTAATAAAAAGTGGCTCGGTGGTATGTTAACGAACTGGTCCACTACGGAAACGAGACTTAATAAGTTCAGGGACTTAAGAGCAGAACAAAAGATGGGGAAACTCAACCATCTTTCCAAAAGAGATGCAGCAATGTTGAAGAGAAAATTATCTACCTTGCAAACATATTTGGGTGGGATCAAATATATGACGGGGTTACCCGATATTGTAATCATCGTTGATCAGCAAGAAGAATATACAGCTCTTCGAGAATGTGTCATTTTAGGGATTCCTACTATTTGTTTAATTGATACAAATTGTGACCCGGATCTCGCAGATATTTCGATTCCAGCTAACGATGATGCTATAGCTTCAATTCGATTCATTCTTAACAAATTAGTATTCGCAATTTGCGAGGGTCGTTATAGCTATATAAGAAATCGTTGATTATGATTAAGAATAATAAAATTAATTAATTGTTTGGGAACTCGATCGATTTATTGGATCGGTTACTATTCTTGAACTTCAAAAAGAGATAGAGATAAAAATGGGGATATTTATATTATGTTATGTGATTTTTTAGTATCCTAAAATTTAAATTTATTGGTATCCTAAATTCAATTTGTATTAAAAGATGATTAATGTTGGTGAGTTGAGAAAGAGATGGTTGAATCAAAATAATTTTTTAAGTTCGATTTATATCAGAGGACAATATGAATGCTATACCATGTTCCATTAAAATACTCAATGGGTTATACGATATATCGGGTGTAGAAGTAGGCCAACATTTATATTGGCAAATAGGAGGTTTACAAATCCATGCCCAAGTACTTATCACTTCTTGGGTCGTAATTGCTATCTTATTAGGTTCAGTCATCATAGCAGTTCGGAATCCACAAACAATTCCGACCGACGGACAGAATTTCTTCGAATATGTCCTTGAATTCATTCGAGACTTGAGTAAAACTCAGATTGGAGAAGAATATGGCCCTTGGGTTCCCTTTATTGGAACTATGTTCCTATTTATTTTTGTTTCTAACTGGTCAGGTGCTCTTTTACCTTGGAAAATTATACAGTTACCTCATGGGGAGTTAGCTGCGCCCACGAATGATATAAATACTACTGTTGCTTTAGCTTTACTCACGTCAGTGGCATATTTTTATGCGGGTCTTAGCAAAAAAGGATTGGGATATTTTGGGAAATACATCCAACCAACTCCAATACTTTTACCAATTAACATCCTAGAAGATTTTACAAAACCTTTATCTCTTAGTTTTCGACTTTTCGGGAATATATTGGCTGATGAATTAGTAGTTGTTGTTCTTGTTTCTTTAGTACCTTCAGTAGTTCCTATCCCCGTTATGTTTCTTGGATTATTTACAAGCGGTATTCAAGCTCTCATTTTTGCAACTTTAGCCGCGGCTTATATAGGTGAATCCATGGAGGGTCATCATTGATTAGTTTTTTTAATAGTCTTTTTTCACTTACCCGAAGTCATGCATGATTCCAAATACGCACTTGGTTGGGCAACATAATACATAGATATTTGTATCTATATATGTATGGATGACCTAATCTCGTAGGAGGGAAGACAGACGATATTACGGAATTGGAAAAATATGGGTTAGGGGGTCAAGCCAAACTAGATATATGTAATGTCTATAAGTCTAACCCTTACATATGTTTCGAAGAATGATTCTAAAATCCAATTCAATATAAAAATAAAATGCAGGTGGTTTACATTATAGAAAAAACAAATGTATATGTGATATTAGATATTTACTAGTTATATAGGGATTATTCCTATGGACTATATATTATATATTTTTATATTTTATTTATTCCTAATTTCTTTCCCAATATATTATTAATATCTATTTATATATTTATATTATTACTATAATACTATTTATTATTACTATATTGAATGTTGATTCTTTTATTTTCTTTTTTTAACCACACTGCATTTCGTTTAGATGGATTACAATACAATATAAGTCTTTCTTTTTCGTCTGTAATTGTGGATTGAATGAAAAAACAGATGAACGTACGGATATAGAAAGTAAGTAAAGAACGAAGAATTGAATGAAAGAATGGTTCGAAACTAAGAAATGCAATAAGTAGAACTATATGCATATGAGTTTACAAAGATTTGATCATGGGTAGAAACTAAAAAAAAAAAAAAAAAAGAGATATCGAAGTCATTCTGACGATTAACTAATATTATAATTTCAATTCAGAGTTTTTAATTACTTTGACCCGATAGATCGTAGTGATAAAATAAGTAATAATGCATTGGTTGATTGTATCATTAACCATTTATTTTTTTGTACGAGGAACTTACTATGAATCCACTGATTTCTGCCGCTTCCGTTATTGCTGCTGGATTGGCCGTAGGGCTTGCTTCCATTGGACCTGGAGTTGGCCAAGGTACTGCTGCGGGCCAAGCTGTAGAAGGTATTGCGAGACAACCAGAAGCGGAAGGTAAAATACGAGGTACTTTATTGCTTAGTCTAGCTTTTATGGAAGCTTTAACAATTTACGGACTGGTCGTGGCATTAGCACTTTTATTTGCAAATCCTTTTGTTTAATTTAATCCTAAAAATTAGAAATGTGAAAACGTACGTTATGCGCTTCTTTCTTAGTCTTAGTTTATTTTATTAACTTGGACTTGCCGTTTGCTTCTTCTAATTATATCAACACTTTAATCCTAACAATTACTTATGAGACAATACCCCGGGAAGGGCTTATTTGAGGATGAGGAATTCACGGATCCGATCGCTTTCTTCCTTCCCATTCCTACCCTTAGTACAAGGGAAACCCCTTACTAAGAAACGTTTCAACAAACGAAATATTTCGCAATTGGTGTGAGGCCTAAGACCTAACCTAATAAGTATCTTAATCTTAAATTATGGAGAACTTAAAAAAATAATAAATTTTCAAATTATAAATTACTAGATGATTTAATCTATTCCCATAAAAAATAAATTAATAAAA